AAATTGTTATGGATTAAATTATAAGAAATTTTTGAAATCAAAAATGAATATTTGTGAACAGTGTGGATACCATTTGAAAATGGGTAGTTCAGAAAGAATCGAAATTTCGATCGACCCCGGTACTTGGGACCCTATGGATGAAGACATGGTCTCTCTGGATCCCATTGGATTTCATTCGGAGGAGGAGCCTTATAAAGATCGTATTGATTCTTATCAAAGAAAGACAGGATTAACTGAGGCTGTTCAAACAGGCGTAGGTCAACTAAATGGTATTCCCGTAGCAATTGGGGTTATGGATTTTCAGTTTATGGGGGGTAGTATGGGATCCGTAGTCGGGGAGAAAATCACCCGTTTGATTGAGTACGCTACTAATCAATTTCTACCTCTTATTATAGTGTGCGCTTCGGGGGGAGCGCGCATGCAAGAAGGGAGTTTGAGCCTGATGCAAATGGCTAAAATATCGTCTGCTTTATATGATTATCAATCAAATAAAAAGTTATTGTATGTATCAATCCTTACATCTCCTACTACTGGTGGGGTAACAGCTAGTTTTGGTATGTTGGGAGATATTATTATTGCCGAACCAAATTCCTACATTGCATTTGCGGGTAAAAGAGTAATTGAACAAACATTGAATAAAACAGTACCCGAAGGTTCACAAGCGGCTGAATATTTATTCCAGAAGGGCTTATTCGACCTAATCGTACCGCGTAATCTTTTAAAAAGCGTTCTGAGTGAGTTATTTAAGCTCCACGCCTTCTTTCCTTTGAATTCCAATTCAATCAAGTAGAGCGCACTAAGTTCAATTATTTTATTTGTAGCAAACAAAAAAAGTAGTTAGCTTATCCGAATCTTAGCTTATCGGAATCAAAGTAACTAAAAAGGGAGTTTTCTTTGGCGACCTAAGATCTAATTGTAGAAAGAATCAAAATCAAAAGTTGCGTATAACTCTTTTTTTTTTTACCTAGATTCCCGATTACTAATTAAGAAGTCTCTATCAACAAGATAAAAACGTGAGTTCTTCCTTTCGTGAAATTAGGAAAATAAAACGAATTTCATCTTACGTATATAATCAAATTCAAATTATAGAAAAAATAGATATATAGTTTTATATCTTTCTCCATCTCCCGAAAATCCCGTTTTCACTAAAAATCCCGGTTGTGTCGCATTCTAATGAATCTTTCAATAATTTGTAAGAAACTCTTTATTAAATATTAAAATGAAATTCAAAGACAAGAACAAAACACAAAGAAACGAAGAAAAATAAAATGGATTATCATATGTATCTTTCATATAGATAGATGAATAAGTCCATTTATTTAGTTCTACATTCCTTGGACTTATTCTATATACTCACTTAGATACTTAATATCTCTAATCTACGAATTCATAATAATTACAATTATTAATTATAATTAGTATAAATATAAAATATGATATTAAAAAAAAATAAGAACAGGTACAAATAATAAATCGAGGTACCCCATTTTATGACAACTTTCCATTTTCCCTCTATTTTTGTGCCTTTAGTAGGCCTAGTATTTCCGGCAATTGCAATGGGTTCTTTATTTCTTTATGTTCAAAAAAACAAGATTGTTTAGATTCGAGGGGACCCAGTCTCATTCTTTTTTTTTTTTTTTAACTTAGACTTGTAGCATAACACAGATATTTATTTCGGAAAAGAAAATATAGTAGAACATGTGATTTCCGCCGAACATAAAGGAAAAAGCTCTTATGTCTGCAGAAAATGATCTATAGATAACTGAATTCTAGCCAGTTTCAAATAGATCAGGATCGCTGGATGCCTAAAATGTAAAGTTGGTGGATCTATATATATATCAATATGTATATTGGGATCATATGAGGGGTATGTTATTATTTTAGATCTAAACAATTTGATGAATTACTCCTAAAAGTTCCCATTAAACTAGTGCTAGTTCACATCAAACTAGTGCTAGTTGATGAAAGTTCATTCGGAAACAAAAAAAGTAAAGTCAAAATCATTTGGGGTATTCTCTCAATTTCAATAAAATGCAATCGGATCAAGTATGAGTTGGCGATCAGAAGATACATGGATAGAACTTATAACGGGGTCTCGAAAACTAAGTAATTTTTGTTGGGCCCTTATCGTTTTTTTAGGTTCATTAGGATTCTTGTTGGTTGGAACTTCCAGTTTTCTTGGTAGAAATTTGATATCTTTTGTTCCGTCTCAGCAAATCCTTTTTTTTCCACAGGGAATCGTGATGTCTTTCTACGGAATCGCGGGTCTCTTTATTAGTTCCTATTTGTGGTGCACAATTTCCTGGAATGTAGGTAGTGGTTATGATCGATTCGATAGAAAGGAAGGAATAGTGTGTATTTTTCGTTGGGGATTTCCTGGAAAAAATCGTCGCATATTCCTCCGATTCCTTATAAAAGATATTCAATCCGTTCGAATAGAAGTTAAAGAGGGTATTTATGCCCGTCGTGTCCTTTATATGGATATCAGAGGCCGGGGGGCTATTCCGTTGACCCGTACTGATGAGAATTTAACTCCACGAGAAATTGAACAAAAAGCCGCGGAATTGGCCTATTTCTTGCGCGTACCAATTGAAGTATTTTGATTTTGAGAAAAGGAACTGGGCGGAAGAACGAATGCTTTCTCGGCAGGAGGGAAAAAACGCAAGAATCCTTTTAGTTTTTCTATAACTAAATGATACTTTAGATGCAGATAAACCATATCTTGTAAATTATTTTCTTTGTCAATCGACCTTTTTACTTGTTTTGCCGCTTATTTTTTTGACCATCACAATATCTTTTTCTCAATTATTCTATTCTTGACTATGGGGAATCGTTGGAATTTTTTTTTTCGAAATACTGGATATTTTGATAGAATAAGGGGTTCTTTCGTCTCAAAATCTCAATAATATTCATTTCTTCAAAGTACTTCTTTCGGCCATTCATCGAAAGGAGACATTTGTTTGGAATTTGATGAATTGAGGTATCTAGCAACACTATTTTGTATTATTTCTTCAGTCGAACTTGAAGTGGAGTCTTAGTCTATTTCTGTATTCTTTCTAGATTCAAAACAAAATCACAAATAAAATAGATTCATAGGTTTGATGCCCTGTCTAGAACTCATGTTTGAAAGAAATATTCGATTACATAAAGTCCGACAAATGGAGTGGGTTAATTAAAAATTAACAGGCGAAAAATGGCAAAAAAGAAAGCATTCACTCCTCTTTTGTATCTTGCATCTATAGTATTTTTGCCCTGGTGGATTTCTCTCTCATTTACTAAAAATATGGAATCTTGGGTTATTAATTGGGCGAATATCGGCCAATCCGAAATTTTTTTGAATGATATTCAAGAAAAAAGTATTCTAGAAAAGTTCATAGAATTAGAAGAAATCCTCTTCTTGGAAGAAATGATCAAGGAATACTCGGAGACATATCTACAAAAGCTTCTTATAGGAATCCACAAAGAAACGATCCAATTAATCAAGATACACAACGAGGATCGTATCCATACAATTTTACACTTCTCGACAAATATAATCTGTTTTGTTATTTTAAGTGGTTTTTCTATTTTAGGTAATGAAGAACTTGTTATTCTTAATTCTTGGACTCAGGAATTCCTATATAACTTAAGTGATACAGTAAAAGCTTTTTCAATTCTTTTATTAACCGATTTATGTATCGGATTTCATTCACCCCACGGCTGGGAACTAATGATTGGTTCTGTATACAAAGATTTTGGATTTGGTCATAATGATCAAATTATATCTAGTCTTGTTTCCACTTTTCCGGTTATTCTCGATACTATTTTTAAATATTGGATTTTTCGTTATTTAAATCGTGTATCTCCGTCACTTGTAGTTATTTATCATTCAATGAATGATTGATAAATGATCCACCAATATTAATCCAATTAGAACGTTTCTTACTTTGTAGTTCTACATAAGTATTAAAAACATTCTATCCGGGGGGTTTTCATACTATTTTTATAGTATAGTATTCCAGTAAAATGATTCCAATAAATAGCAGAATCGTGGATAGGAAACTATACTAGCGACCTACCCAATTTATTGTAGAAATTTTCAGACCAATGATTAGACTATGCAAACTAGAAATACTTTTTCTTGGATAAAGGAACATATTACTCGATCTATTTCCGTATCGCTCATCATATATATCATAACTCAGACATCCGTTTCAAGTGCATATCCCATTTTTGCGCAGCAGGGTTATGAAAATCCACGAGAAGCGACCGGGCGTATTGTATGTGCCAATTGTCATTTAGCTAATAAGCCCGTGGATATTGAGGTTCCACAAGCAGTACTTCCCGATACTATATTTGAAGCAGTTGTTCGAATTCCTTATGATAAGCAAGTGAAACAAGTCCTTGCTAATGGTAAGAAAGGGGGTTTGAATGTGGGGGCTGTTCTTATTTTACCGGAGGGGTTTGAATTAGCTCCTTCCGATCGTATTTCTCCCGAGATGAAAGAAAAGATAGGAAATTTGTCTTTTCTGAGCTACCGCCCTAATAAAAAAAATATTCTTGTAATAGGGCCTGTTCCCAGCCAGAAATATAGTGAAATCACCTTTCCTATTCTTTCCCCCGACCCCACTACTAAGAAAGATGTTCACTTCTTAAAATATCCTATATATGTAGGAGGAAATAGGGGAAGGGGTCAGATTTATCCCGACGGAAGCAAGAGTAACAATACAGTTTATAATGCTACAGGAGCGGGCATAGTAAGCAAAATCATACGAAAAGAAAAAGGGGGATATGAAATAACCATAACAGATCCATCGGATGGACGTCAAGTGGTTGATATTGTCCCTCCAGGACCAGAAGTTCTTGTTTCAGAGGGTGAATCCATCAAATTTGATCAACCATTAACGAGTAATCCTAATGTGGGTGGATTTGGTCAGGGAGATGCCGAAATAGTACTTCAAGATCCATTACGTGTCCAAGGTCTTTTGGTCTTCTTGGCATCTGTTATTTTGGCACAAATA